ATGCAACGATGATTTTTTTCTACCAACCATAAAGACATTGGCACATTATATTTCATTTTAGGGGCCTGAGCTGGGATAGTAGGTACATCATTAAGCTTAATTATCCGAGCTGAATTAAGCCAACCAGGAAGCCTTATCGGAAACGACCAAATTTATAATGTTGTAGTTACTGCCCATGCTTTTGTAATAATTTTTTTTATAGTTATACCTATTATAATTGGAGGATTTGGCAACTGACTCCTACCTCTTATATTAGGAGCCCCAGATATAGCCTTTCCCCGAATAAATAATATAAGATTCTGGTTACTTCCGCCCTCTCTAACTTTACTCTTAATAAGAGGTATAGTCGAAAGAGGAATCGGGACAGGATGAACTGTTTACCCTCCTTTAGCAGCTGCTATTGCTCATGCTGGTGCTTCTGTCGATATAGGAATTTTTTCTCTTCATTTAGCCGGAGTCTCTTCAATTTTAGGAGCAGTAAACTTTATAACAACAGTTATTAACATACGATCTTACGGCATAACTATAGATCAAATACCATTATTTGTATGAGCTATCTTCATTACAACTATTTTACTTTTACTTTCCTTACCTGTTCTAGCAGGTGCTATTACTATATTGTTAACTGATCGAAATTTAAACACTTCTTTTTTTGACCCTGCGGGTGGAGGGGATCCAATTTTATACCAACATTTATTTTGATTTTTTGGACACCCAGAAGTTTACATTTTAATTATTCCTGCATTTGGAATAGTTTCACATATTGTAAGACAAGAATCTGGAAAAAAAGAATCATTTGGGACTTTAGGGATAATTTACGCAATAGCAGCTATTGGTATTTTAGGATTTGTAGTATGAGCCCATCATATATTTACCGTAGGTATAGATGTAGACACTCGAGCCTATTTTACCTCTGCAACTATAATTATTGCTGTACCCACAGGTATTAAAATCTTTAGTTGATTAAGAACTTTACATGGAAGACAACTAAACTTTAGCCCATCCTTATACTGGGCCCTTGGTTTTATTTTTTTATTTACTGTAGGGGGACTAACAGGAGTAGTTTTAGCAAACTCATCTATTGATATTCTTCTCCATGACACCTACTATGTTGTTGCTCATTTTCATTATGTATTATCCATGGGTGCTGTATTTGGTATTTTTGGGGGTATTGTTCATTGATTCTCCTTATTCACAGGCTTATCCCTTAATCTTAAATGATTAAAAATTCATTTTTTAGTTATATTTATTGGAGTAAATTTAACCTTCTTCCCTCAACACTTTCTAGGTTTAAATGGAATACCTCGGCGGTATTCAGACTATCCTGATGTTTATTCAAGATGAAATATTTTATCCTCCATAGGGTCTATAATTTCATTTGTTGCAGCCTTAAGATTTATAGTTATTATTTGAGAATCATTATCCTCTAACCGCCCTGTAATTTTTTTACCCTATCTTCCCTCCTCAATTGAATGAAAGCACAATTTACCCCCTGCTGATCACTCTTTTATAGAAATTCCCTTAATTACTAACTTCTAAAATGACAGAAAGATGTATAGGATTTAAACTCCTACAAGGAAGGCCTTCTTCTTTTAGAATTAACAAATGGCAACGTGAGCATCCTTAGGGTTTCAAGATAGAGCCTCCCCTTTAATAGAACAGTTAATTTTTTTTCATGACCATATTATATTAATTCTCATCCTTATCATCACTTTCGTAGGATTTTTACTATCAACTCTTTTTCTAAACACACATATCAACCGATATATATTAGAGAATCAAACTATTGAATTAATTTGAACAATAATCCCAGCACTTATTTTAATCTTCATTGCCCTACCATCCCTTCGCCTACTTTACCTTTTAGATGAAATTAATTATCCTATAATTACCCTTAAAACAATTGGTCACCAATGATATTGAAGATATGAGTATTCAGACTTCCTTCAATTAGAATTTGATTCCTACATACTTCCACTTAATAGCTTTAATTCCTCAAATTTTCGACTCCTAGATGTTGACAACCGAACTATCTTACCAATAAACACACAAATTCGCATCCTTATTACTGCAGCAGATGTAATTCATTCTTGAACAATTCCCTCTTTAGGTGTAAAAGTAGATGCTGTACCTGGACGTCTAAATCAAACAAGATTTTTGATCAACCGGCCTGGCTTATTCCTTGGTCAATGCTCAGAAATTTGTGGAGCAAACCATAGATTTATACCAATTATAATTGAAAGAATTTCAATTAACTCATTTCTAAATTGAATCTCTTCTTCAGTTGAATAACCACCCGATGACTGAAAACAAGTATAGGTCTTTTAAACCTATCATAGTAAAGCCTACTTCTGGTGGGCAAAGAAGTTAGTTAAACCTTATAACATATATTTGTCATATTTAAATTATCTTTAAGATACTTCTTTATGCCTCAAATATCTCCTCTTTTTTGATTTAGTTTATTAATCTTTTTTCTTATAATTTTAATATTATTTCTAATATTAAACTATTTTATTAAACCACACAATTTTTTTACTAAACCCCCTATTAATCATATTTTTCTTAACCCTTCTTGAAAATTATAGCTAACTTATTCTCAATTTTTGATCCGTCCTCAAGAATTTTCAGAATTTCAACTAATTGACTATCCACTTTACTAGGTTTAATATTTTTACCTTTCATCTATTGAGCCTCCCCCTCTCGATGATCCTTCCTATGAAGGAAAATCCTTCAAACTCTTCATAATGAGTTTAAAGCTTTATTAAATCCCTCTCATATTGGCACTTCTACTCTATTCATAAGATTATTTAGAATTATTGTATTTAATAATTTTTTAGGTCTTTTACCTTATGTATTCACAAGATCTAGACATATAGTTATAACTCTTTCTTTATCATTACCTTTATGAATCACTCTTATAATTTACGGTTGAATAACTCACACTAAAAATATATTTGCTCATTTAGTGCCACAAGGCACACCCCCCCTATTAATACCATTTATAGTTTTAATTGAAACAATCAGAAACATTATTCGTCCTGGTACTTTAGCCATTCGGTTGGCAGCTAATATAGTTGCTGGTCACCTCCTTTTAACTTTATTAGGAAATACTGGACCTTCACTTTCTCTATCAATTTTATTAATTTTAATTTCCTCTCAAATTCTCCTTTTAATTTTAGAATCTGCTGTAGCAATTATTCAATCTTATGTATTTGCAATTCTTAGAACTCTTTATACAAGAGAAATTAACTAATGTCATCTCTTCATAACCATCATCCTTACCATTTAGTAGATATGAGCCCATGGCCTCTAACAGGATCAATCAGAGCTATAATATTAACAACAGGGTTAGTAAAATGATTCCATCAATTCAATATAAATCTTTTATGCCTTAGATTTCTTGCAACTATTCTTACCATAATCCAATGGTGGCGAGATGTAACTCGTGAAGGAACTTACCAAGGATTACACTCATCTATAGTTATAATAGGCCTTCGCTGAGGTATAATTTTCTTTATTTTATCAGAAGTTTTATTTTTCTTCTCCTTTTTTTGAGCTTTTTTCCATAGAAGATTATCCCCTAGAGTAGAAATCGGGCTCTTTTGGCCTCCCTTAGGAATTCAACCATTTAATCCATTCCAAATCCCCCTACTCAATACTACAATTCTACTCTCTTCAGGAGCTACAGTTACATGAGCCCATCATGCTATTATAGAAGCTAACTATTCTCAAGCCACCCAAAGATTAGCATTGACCATTATTCTAGGTATTTATTTTACTTGTCTTCAAGCTTTTGAATATATAGAAGCAGCATTCACTATTGCTGATGCAGTTTTTGGTTCTACTTTTTTTGTTGCTACAGGATTCCATGGCCTTCACGTTATTATTGGCACAACATTCCTACTTGTCTGTTTTTTTCGTCTTTTTTATTGTCATTTTTCTTCTAATCATCATTTAGGATTTGAAGCAGCTGCGTGATATTGACACTTTGTAGACGTAGTTTGATTATTCCTTTATATTTTTATTTATTGATGAGGAGGGTAAATCTACTTTAAATTTTCTTAGTATATAAGTACAGTTGATTTCCAATCAAAAAGTCTAAAAATTAGAGTGAATAATTTGACTAATATTTCTTATTTCTTCATTTTCATTTTTTATTTCATTTTTTATTATAATCTTAGCTTCAACTTTAGCAAAAAAATCTATCATAGACCGAGAAAAAATCTCCCCTTATGAATGTGGATTTGATCCTAAAGGATCAAGACGTTTGCCTTTTTCACTGCGATTTTTTCTAATTGCTGTTATCTTTTTAATTTTTGATGTAGAAATTACCCTTTTACTTCCTACAGCTTCAATTATTTATATTTCTAATATTTTTTCCTGGTTAATAACTATTATTTTTTTTCTTTTTATACTTCTTCTTGGACTATATTATGAATGACTCCAAGGTGCCTTAGAATGATCTAAATAGAAACTATAGTCAATATTTATGACATATAATTTGCACTTATAAAGAGTTTAAAACTAGTTTCACCAATTAGAAAGCGAATTTCGCATTTAGTTTCGACCTAAACTTTGGCCTATTGCCTCTAATTTTGATAGAAGCCAAAAAGAGGTGTATCACTGTTAATGATTTTATTGAAATAATATTTCCTATCAATTATTAGAATATTTTAAGCAAAAGGGAAACTTCTAACTTCCTATAAAGCGGTTAAACTCCGTTTATATTCTACCTTTATTTTTATAGTGTAAGTTAACATTTTACTTTTTCATGGTAAAGCTGAAATATTAATTTCTAAAAATTATCAACTTTTATTTTATATAATAAATATAATTCAGAATACCTTTAATATTTCTTTGGCACCACAAACCAACATTTTATTTTAAACTACCTGAATTGGCTATAGGTATAAATACCTCTTTTGTAACTTCAACACAATATTCTTTATAAATTATACAGACAAATATATAAAAATAATACTACTAATATACTTAAAATAAATATTTTTATATAAATTTTTACTTTATTCATTTGTAATTCATTTAAAATTAAAAACAATTGACTTATTTTCCAATATAATCCTTGTGGACCAAAATATTCAAATCAACCTTTATCTCCCCTGATCTCAACTAAATTTCCAGCTTTCATTATAACTTCTCTATTTTTAATTGATCTTAAAAATGGCATAAACCATATTGAACCCCAAACCCTCACTAAAAAATATTTTTTAAGTCTTATCAACCTATTATTCACACTTAATAAATTACAAAAATAACCAATTAGTCCTCCAATAATCCTCACAATAAAAACTGAGCTTTTTTCAATCCTTCTTATACAAATCACATAAGGTTCTGGATACAGAAGCCAAGATAAAGCAGCTCCTCCTATAATAGCCCTAAATCCTAATAAAATTATAGAATTAGTTATTAAACCATTTTCCTTTATATTAATTAGTAAATTTAAATTAAATCCACCCCTTAATCTATAAAAAATTAACCGTATCGTGTATGTTACAGTCAACCCGATAGACAGCATATATAAACATAAAGAAACAAAATTTAATCAGCTCATTAAAGCAACTTCTAAAATTATATCTTTAGAATAAAATCCAGCTAAAAAAGGAAACCCACATAAAGCAAAATTACAAACTCTCATATAAACTACTCTTAAAGGTATAAATTTTACTAAACAACCTATAAAACGAATATCTTGATAATCCCCAACTCTATGAATAAACACCCCAGCACATATAAATAGCAACGCTTTAAATAAAGCATGCCTTAAAAGATGAAAAAAAGCAAGATCAGAAAACCCTAATGCTAAAATTCTTAATATCACCCCTAATTGACTTAAAGTTGATAAAGCAATAATTTTTTTTAAATCATATTCAAAATTAGCCCCTAACCCAGCTATAAATATTGTTAAACAAGAAATAATTAGTAACCCCCTCTGAACACAAGAAGATTCTAAAATAGGGCTAAATCGAATTAATAAATACACTCCTGCTGTAACAAGAGTAGAAGAATGTACTAACGCAGATACTGGAGTTGGAGCTGCTATTGCAGCTGGTAATCAAGCTGAAAAGGGAATTTGAGCTCTCTTAGTTATAGCAGCTAAAATAATTAAAATTTTTAACCCTACTCAATTTATATCCCTTATATTATACACATAATACAAAAAATTTCAACCCCCCACCTTTACTATTAATCCGATTCTTAAAAGAATTGCTACATCACCTACCCGATTTGATAAAACAGTCAATATTCCAGCATTAGCCGATTTTTCATTTTGATAATAAATAACAAGAGTGTAAGATACTAACCCTAACCCATCCCATCCTAATAAAATACTAATTAAATTAGGTCTTAAAACCATAGCTCCTATTGAAAACACAAATATAAGCACAAGATATATAAACCGATTATAATTTTTTTCTCCCTTTATATAACTTCCCCTATAATAAAGTACTCTACTAGAAATTAAAACCACAAAACAAAGAAATAATAAAGAAATTCAATCAAAAATTAAAGTAAATACAATCGAAGATGAATTTAATCTTAAAATTTCTCACTCAATTACTTCAATTCTACCCCCATAAAGCTTCAATACAGCATAAATACCCCTAACCAAACAACCAATTATTAAAAAAAATATTCTAATTAAATGTATAGAAATACTCCATAACATAACTTAATTTTCTGCGCCCCTCTTTAACTTCATTTAAGCAATTAAATCCTCCTAATTAATTTTGTATTAAGAATTAAAATATTTAAAGGTACTCAATGTAAAAATAATACCAAATACTCACGCACTTTACCTGAACAACATGCAAATAAAGAACTATAAAATAAACCATGTTGCCTTAATCTATATATATATAATGTATAAGCAGCCCTAAAAAAAGAGATAAATATAATTATAATTACCCTTACCTCTCTCCATCTAATTATACCAATAATTAATCTAATTTCTCCTACTATATTTAAAGAAGGAGGAGCTGCTATATTTCTAACCCTTAAAATAAATCACCATATACCTATTCTTGGTATAAAATTTAATAACCCCTTTCTTATAAATAACCTTCGCCTTCCTACTCGCTCATAAATCATATTAGCTAATCTAAATAAGCCAGAAGAACATAACCCATGACCAACTATAATTATAACCGCTCCTATTAATCCCCATCAACTAAAAATTATAAGCCCACATAACACTAATCCTATATGAACTACAGAAGAATAAGCAATTAATGATTTAATATCCACTTGACGTAAGCACACTAGCCTAATAATAAAACCCCCTACCAACCCTACTCTTATTCATACTCTTCTAAAATTTACCCTAATAAATTGGAATATAATTAAAACTCGGAATAAACCGTAACCTCCTAATTTTAATAAAATTCCTGCTAAAATTATTGAGCCAGCTACTGGGGCTTCAACGTGTGCCTTAGGTAATCACAAATGAAATAAATATATAGGCAATTTTACCAAAAAAGCTAAAACTACAAATAAATACCAAATATTTATTAGATATCTTCTTCTTATTTCTAATTCTCTTATCCCTATAATTAACCTCCCCCCTCTAAAGTAAATACATAATAAACAAACTAATAAAGGTAAAGATATTACTAAAGTATAAAAAAGCATATAAATACCTGCTTGAATTCGCTCAGGTTGATACCCTCAGCCTAAAATTAAAATTAAAGTAGGAATTAAAGATGCCTCGAATCTAATATAAAAAATTAAATACCTCATAGAAGAAAATGTAATTGTAAGAAAAAGTAATAAAACTAAATTTATTATGACAAACCTAAAATGAAATTTTTTTCTATCCTTTACTCCCTCTCTTGCTAATAATACTAAAAACCCAACTCAGACTCTTAAATAAACCATAATATAACTCAAATAATCCATACCAAACAAGGACCCTATATTACACACAAAAAAATCATGAAAACACCTTAATCTTAAACCCAATGCTATCATCCCTAATCCTAACTGAATAACCTTTCACTTCTTATGAAATTGAATCAATAAAATCAAAGGAATAAAAAACTTTAACACTCTAATATATTAATTACCCTAAAGTAATCCCTTCCATGGCTACGGACAATAAGCACTAATAAAGACAACCCTAAAGCTCCTTCGCAAGCAACTAATGTTAAAAAAAATAATACAAAATATGTTTCCATCCCTACACTTGTAACTTGCAATGTTAACAATCAAAACACACCCAATATTATAAACTCTAATCTTAATAAAGAATTTAATAGGTGTTTATGATACCTAATAAAACTCCACAACCCGCAAATAATCATAATAAAAGATCTTATTAGCCACATTAAATTTAAATTTACCATAAGTTTTAATAGTTTAAAAAAAAACTTTGGTCTTGTAAACCAAAAATGTAAATAATTTCTTAATACTTCAGAGAAAAATATCTTCATCTTTAATCCCCAAAATTAATATTTTTTTTTAAACTACTCTCTGACATTACAATATATATAATCCCCATAATTATTACCTTATCTTTTTTATTTACCAAAATTTCCCACCCCCTTATAATAGGTGTGTTTCTTTTAATTCAAACCGTAGTAATTACCCTTTCTACTGGGTTAGCTACCTACTCATTTTGGTTCTCATACACTTTATTTCCTATCTTCTTAGGTGGTATACTAGTTTTATTTATTTATGTTGCTTCTTTAGCATCAAACGAATCTTTTAAAGTTTCCCCAACTTTAATTTATACAGCTGCTCTTTCCCTTAGAGGCTTTCCTTTATTTTTCTTTTTAGATCCAATTCTTTTTTCCTCTTTTTCCAATTTAGCAAATTCCTCAATTAATATTTATTCATCTACTGCACATACTACAACATGAATTTTTAATACCCCCTCTATACACTTCACCTTTTTTATTATCTCATACCTCCTTTTAACGCTCCTAGTTGTAGTTAAAATTATTAACCTATTTAAAGGCCCTTTACGCTTAATAAACTAATGATTTCTCCTATACGTAAATCCCATCCCTTAATAAAAATTGTGAATAGGGCCTTAGTAGATATGCCCTTACCTAGAAATATCTCTAATTTTTGAAATTTTGGATCTCTCCTGGGTTTATGTTTAATTTCACAAATAATTACAGGCCTTTTTCTAGCTATATATTATATCCCACATATTGACTTAGCATTTTCAAGAGTAGTCCATACTTGCCGAGATGTAAATTATGGATGGCTTCTACGCTCTACTCATGCCAATGGCGCATCCTTCTTCTTCATTTGTCTCTATACTCACGTGGGCCGAGGTATATTCTACGGATCCTACATAATTCTACATACGTGAATAGTAGGAGTAATAATTTTACTTTTAGTGATAGCAACAGCATTTTTAGGTTATGTCCTTCCATGAGGGCAAATATCATTTTGAGGAGCTACAGTAATTACAAATTTGTTTTCAGCTATCCCACTTATTGGAATCGATCTAGTGCAATGAATCTGAGGAGGGTTTTCAGTAGATAACGCCACCTTAACCCGATTTTTCTCTTTCCATTTTATCCTCCCTTTTATTATTACCGCTTTATCATTAATTCACATTTTATTTCTTCATCAAGCAGGTGCTAATAACCCCTTAGGAATTTCAACACATATTGATAAAGTTCCTTTCCACCCTTACTTCACCTTTAAAGACATTGTTGGATTTGTTATTTTAATACTGCTTCTACTTACTTTATCCCTTTCTTTTCCTTATCTTCTAGGAGACCCTGATAATTTTATTCCAGCCAACCCTCTTGTTACTCCTCCCCATATCCAACCTGAATGATATTTTCTTTTTGCATACGCCATTTTGCGTTCAATCCCCAATAAATTAGGAGGAGTAATTGCACTAATTTTATCTGTATTAATTATTGCAATTCTACCTTTCTCCCACTTTTCCAAATTTCGAAGACTTATATTTTACCCATTTAATCAAATTTTATTTTGGTGATTAGTTAGTGTTATTATACTATTAACCTGAATCGGTGCTCGTCCTGTAGAATCTCCTTATATTTTAACCGGCCAAATTTTAACAGTCATCTATTTTTCTTTTTATCTACTAAACCCCCTTTTATTAATTTATTGGGATAAAATACTAAAATGGTTATTTAGTTTAAAAAAAACAAATGTTTTGAAAACATTAAATAAATACACACATATATTTTAATAACCATTTAATAACCATTAATATTCCAATAAAATTATACACATTATTTTAATTTCCTTAAAGTCTTATAAACAACTATAATTACCAAACACTCACTTTATTATTTTTAAAAATTCCCTAATTTATACTTCTACTATTATAATATTTATACTACCAACAAACTCTTCCCCTTTAAAATTATTATTTTATTTTATACAACTAAATTTAAATTTATTTATTACAAACAAATATTATTTTGGTTATCATATACTAATTTAATTATAAATACAAAAACAAAAAATCTTAAACCCTGAAAAAAACATTAAAAAATTAATAGAAACTGGTAGATACCTTTTCCATGCTAAATGTATTAATTTATCGTAACGAAACCGGGGAAGTGTTCCCCGAGCTCAAATAAAAATAAAAGCAATAAAAACACATTTAATATAAAATAAACCTCTACAAGGATTCCTTCCTAAAAAAACTACTACAAATAAAGCCCTCATAAATAAAATTCTAGTATACTCAGCTATAAAAATTAAAGCAAACCCCCCACTTCTATACTCAGTATTAAATCCAGACACTAATTCTGACTCCCCTTCTGAAAAATCAAAAGGAGTTCGATTTGTCTCAGCTAAACAGGACCTAAATCAAATCAATGCTAAAGGGAAAGAAACTACAACAAATCAAATAACTTCCTGATATTTATTAAATAATTCAAAATTAAACCCCCCTACTAAAATAATAAATGATAATAAAATTAATGCTAATCTTACTTCATAAGAAATTGTTTGAGCTACGGCCCGTAACCTCCCTAAAAGAGAATACTTACAATTAGAAGACCACCCAGCAACTATCGTTGAATACACCCCAAACCTTAAACAACATAAAAAAAATAATATACCTAAATTTAAACTTAATAACCCAACTTGGTAAGGAACCACTACTCATATTAATAGAGAAATAAATAACCTAAAAACAGGAGATAAATAATAGGCTAAAAAATTTGATACAATAGAATAAGTTGGCTCTTTAATAAATAATTTTACAGCATCAGAAAATGGCTGTAACAGACCTATGTAACCGACTTTATTTGGCCCCTTACGAACCTGAATATACCTTAACCCCTTACGCTCTAACAATGTAATAAATGCTACACCTACTAATACACACACAAGTAACACTGCATAATTTACAATCCTAATTAATATTATCACAAAATAATTAGCCTATAATTATCCTACTATTTATAGATTCCTATATAGTTAAATCCTAAATTTAGTGCATATTATCTGCCAAAATAGTAAATTAACCATAAAATTATTTTAATTATTTACTCCTTTCGTACTAAAATAACTCTTTTAACCTAAAAGATAGAAACCAACCTGGCTCACGCCGGTTTGAACTCAAATCATGTAAAATTTTAAAGGTCGAACAGACCTTCCTATACAACCGCTTCATTATATAGATATTTTAATTCAACATCGAGGTCGCAACCTTTTTTTTCGATATGAACTCTCAAAAAAAATAACGCTGTTATCCCTAAAGTAACTTAATTCAATAATCTTTAACAAGGATCTATTACTACCCATCCGTAAATGTCTAATCAATAAGCAGTTAACAAAAATTTTACCTATATCTCCCCAACATAACAAATAATTAAATTAAATTTTTATAATTAAATTTAACTAAAATTCAATCTTAATATAAAGTTTTATAGGGTCTTATCGTCCCTTTAGAATATTTAAGCCTTTTCACTCAAAAGTTAAATTCAAAATTAATATAAAGACAGTATTCCCTTTGTCCAACCATTCATTCAAGATTCTAATTAAGAACCTAATGATTATGCTACCTTTGCACAGTTATAATACTGCGGCCCTTTAATTTCTTAATCAGTGGGCAGGTTAGACTCCTTATAACTCCAAACAGACATGTTTTTGATAAACAGGCAAAGAATTTTTTTGCCGAATTCCTTTATACTACCATTCCATCTTTACAAACCCCCTATTAGTTAATTCTTTTCCTTAACATAATAAATTCTACTAATAAAATCATTTTACCTTATTATAATTAATTCTTAACAAATCCTTAATACTCCCTTTTATTAAAGCCTTATAAAAATAATATTACATTAATCTTTAATTAAAACACTTTATTAACATAGCTACTTCTAAGCTTAGATAAACCCATATGTTTTATTCAGCTATTTTTTAAATAAAAAGCTTTTCCCTTCTATCTTTTCCTTTTATATTTTATTATTTATAAAAACTAAATTATATTTATTTCTTAAAGAACTAGATATCATAAAACTCGATTAACATTTCATTTCTAATTTTACATTAAAAATTTTTATGCTACAAAAACTCCTTTATAAAATTAGCTATTTTTATTTCGAGACCCTTAATAATATTTAATATTATATAGATTACCCCTGATACACAAGGTACAAAACTAAATTTCTACTTTCTCTTTTATTTATTAAACCCTTCCTTTACAGTACTTTCCTCTATAGCCACTATAATTTTAATTCATTAATAATTACTTTTAACCCACCTTAATAAATTATTTTCCAAACATAATTCTTTCTCATTTATATAAATTAGCAAGATAAAAAATCTTTAAAGCAACCAACCTAATATGGTAATTCATTCCTTTTAATAAAATTTTCCTAACTACTTAAATTCAACTATTTATCCCTTCATTTATTATTTATTTCCCCTTTAAAGTATAGAATTAAATTTACTACAGATATTATATTATAAACACTTACCTATAAAAAATATCCTTATACTTGTAAGCCTAGAAACCTTCTAAATTCTCTACTTTTATTGTCCTTATATTAATTAGCATCATTTATTTACCCAAGCTACCTCTAAATAAAAATTAATTTTAAAATTCAACCCTTAATTATAATATACACATAACGGACTCCCACCATCTCTTAAAAAATCAAAATTTTTTGTGCTTCTACACTAATATATATAATAAATTATAATTTTACTAGTTACTCAAACAATTCTCCTTTTTCTTCCCTTTAATAGATTATTCATTACCTTCAAATATATTTGTCAATGATCTTTATTTATCCCCTATAAAAATTAAAATTCTGTAGCCCAGTTTTACACCTAATTTATTCCTAATTAATTAACTCTTAATTATAATTAAATAACTATAGTAAATAATAACTACAAAAATTAAAGAACTAACCTACACGGTTATTTATTCTATAAAACAAGATATTAATTACTTTATAATTCCAGATACACTTTCCAGTACACCTACTATGTTACGACTTATCTCATTAATTAATGAAAGCGACGGGCGATGTGTACATAATTTAGAGCTTTTATCTCATGAGCTTATTAAACTCATATTATAATCAAATCCACCTTCCTAGATTCTGCTTACTAACCTACTCCGTTTAAATAAAATTTATTGTAACCCATTTAAACTTATTTATAAGCTGCACCTTGATCTAATTTTTTTATCAATTAATTTTAATAATTTATTCTTTAAAAATCATCTACTAATGATGGTATACAAACTAAAAACAAGTAAGATTTTACGAGGTGTATCGATCAATTTAAACAGATTCCCCTGACAAGACTAAATTACCGCCAAATCTTTTAAATTTAAAGTAATACCTCCTAATAATCTAGTATAAATTTATTAAACTCTAATATAATAGGGTATCTAATCCTAGTTTATCCTTAAAGCTTATTAGCTTCCTTCAACTAGATTTATGTTTATATAATAATACAACAATTTTACCTATTAATACCTATAAACTTGTATTCTTGCTAGAATAAAGTAACTAATACTAATTTCTCTTCACTTAACCTTAAAGTCTAACCGCGAATGCTGGCACAAATATTTTATCAGATTTCATATTATTACTAATTCATACTTCCATATAAATACTAAATTCCTACACTGAGAGTAAAAATAATCATAATGCTAATTACATTCACTTTTATACTAATATATAATTAGATTTTATTCCCCTTATAAATAATTTCATGTGATTTTAACAATAACGCAAAGAAATCAAACCAAAATCATACATACTTACCCGCATATCTAGATATAAGCATAAAATAAATAATTCTTTAATATTTAATTATAAATTTAAGAATCTTGAAGTTTAAGCACTCTTAATTTTCTTTCCTTTTAAACTAATTAATATTATTTCCTTTCCTTACTTTAAATTAATTCAAAAGTTACCCCCCCCCCTAACCTTTTATAACCTCTATTAACAATTAAAATAATTTATTTCCTTTTCTTATTTTAATATATTACTAACTGCTTACCTTTTCTCTACAAGTAATATGGTATATAGATCCATAAGTTCATTGAAATGGCCAATATAATTAAAGTTAATCAAAATCTCTGTGTCTTTTCATTAAACTTTATAAGCTAATCTATTAAAAACCCGAGATCTCTGAGGATACTTAAACATTGTACATAAACTTTAAATGCAAGACAAAAGGTTGAAGATACTCAGGAAGAATTCCCATAGCAGCTGCTTCATCTTTCTCTAAGGGAAAGAGCAGCTGTCTGTTGGAATTCTTCCTGACAGATACTTTTTATTTTTTTTAATTTTCATTATTATAATTTATTAATTTATAATTATATATGATAATTTTAACAAAAAATAAATAGTAGTATTTATAATTAAAGAAATGGGTATCTTTACTACTAAGTATTTATAATATTTATAATTAAAGATAAATAAATTATTAACACTATTAAATTTATAGGATTTAGACTTATATTTCCTTACCTTTCCGTAATTAACATTTTATTATAATAATAATTTAATTATAAATATACATTTATATAAATGTATAATATGTGAATATATATAATTATATGTGTTTATACATATTAATAAAATATATTATACACATTTAAATGTATATATAGTTGTCCCCTAATAATTATAATTAAAATAAAAAATATATATTTATACCTTAAAAAGAAAAATTTAATACTAATTTTTGATAACAACTACATAATTATAATTTTAAGGAAAGGAAATAAATTAATAACTTTATTATCTTTTATAATTTATACCTACTTTTATTCCCCTCTTAAACCTTCATACACGCCCACAACTCTATTATAAAATTATAAATATACCCTTATAACCACTTGCTTAGCTGCTCTTTCCCTTTTTTTTTATTTAGTTCTCACCTATTCAAAGCAAACCGATTTGCACGATAACTTATTTCAACGTAAATGAAACACTATTCTATTTAGTTATACCTTGAGAATTTTATCTTGTTTCCTCTACCTTTATAATTTATATTAACAACCAACTATTAAATTAATAAATTTATCCTCCTATAAATAATTTCAATCAACCTTCACCTTAAAGAATTAACTTCTATTCTTTTAACTTATAAAAATTTAACCTTAACTAATAAAACCATAGTAATTATCTATTCTAGCAGCCTTATACTACCTATAACGACCTTATGCTTCTTTATTATAACTATTAACCCAGCTTACCCCCTAGCTTTAACTCCCGCTTCACCTTGAAATCAATAATTTTGTAAGCCATTAATTTCATCATAAACACTCAACAACTAATTATCTCCCTCTTTAAAAATTATTAATCCATTAATTAATATTATTTCCTTTATTCTTACCTTAAAATTAAATTCAAAATTTACCCTTAACCTTTTATACACCTATATTAACAATTTAAATAATTTATTTAATATATTTTCTTTTTTATTTTTTATATTACTAACTTCTTACCCTCCTTCCTTGCACAAATAGTATAATATAAACCTATAAATTCATTAAATTAATAAATATAATTAAAGTTAATTAAAAATCTCTCTATCTTTCATTAAACTTTTAAACTAATTTGTTAAACCTCCAGATCTTTCAAGATACCTAAACATTACATATAAAATTTTAAATGTAAAACAAGTTAAATCCTTTAAATATCCCCATGACAGTTGCTTCATTTTGCCTAAAGAAAGCAGCTGTTTGTTGAAATTATTTTCTACAATTTTTAATTCAATCATTTTCAATTATTAATTAATAATTATATAAATAATTCTAACCTTTAAATAATAATATTATCTTTATTATTTATGTTTATAACACTATAAAATTAAAGTTAAATAAATTAACATTATTTTAATTTATAATATTTATCTTATATTTCTTAAAAATTATTATAATTAACATTTAATTATAATAATTTTATTACCTATCAATACATGTAATAAACCAGTATCAACTTTAATAGCTATACCTCATTATATTTTTAATACAAACCATTCAACCATTCTTTTATATAATTTTTAACTTCTTAATTTATATTACTTTCTTTTCAATCTTATACTTATATAATTTATCTTTACCCTTATTTATCCTATTAATTTTGTTTCACTTTATAATTCCTGTAATTTACCTTTGCTTCTTAAATTTATATTATAAAATTTGTAATTAAACCTAAATAATATTTTTATAATTGTTAATACTTAAATATTTTAATATTAATTTTTCCGTAATTCAAACAAATATAAGTCTCTTACCTTTGCAACTATAGTATAGTGCCTGAATATAAAAGGATAGCCTTGATAGAGCTAATTATGTAGAACCCTACCTATATTATATTTCTTAAACTGTTAATTCTTTTTATTTTATCCTTGTTACTTCCTACAATTATAGTAATAATTTAAAGTAACCCAAACTTCAGTGCTTCTATCCTTTAATAAACCTATTTCTTTTTACAACAACCACGACCCCTACACTTTCTAAAATTTAAAATTACACTTGTACCTTATTTAATTTATTAGCTCTAAACTATATTATTTAAATTTCTAAGAATTGCTAAAAAATTCTATTATACAATAACTTCTTTACCAGGGCATTCTTTTTTATACTTAAAAATTTTTAATAATTAACTATTATTTAAATTCTCCTTTGCTAATAGTATAATAAATTAACCTTAAATCAATTTTAAATTCCTTCCCGCTAATAACTTTCACCTTAAATAATAAACAACACAATAAATCTTTATTATAAATAACCCGTAATATTAATTATAATTATAATTACAATTATAAATATAATACAACACACCTTACTTTTAATTACTAACCTTTTACTAAACAACTCTAAATACCAATTAATTAATACACTCTACTACTTACTTCATTATTTATATTATTACTCCACTACCTCAGCTATGTATGTAACCCATTAATAACTATTTTGTACATATATTATTTATCTTTACTTCTTTTCATTGTACTTATATTAACTTTCTTTTCAAATATTTTAAAAACTCTAAACATTAAACATAAATTAATAAAACCAAAGATTAGATTCCAAACCTATTTTTAATATTTCCTTTTATCAAATACCCCTTTAATTTTCATTTCACCTAAATTTTATCTATTTCTTTTATAGACCCTTATTTTATACTTATTATCTTTCATATCCTTTTTAATTTCTTAAACTTATACAATTAATTTATAATTAAAGTAAACCATATTTATATATTTATTTCTTAGCAAACCTTTTAGTCTTAATTTCTAAACCTGAATGTAATTACTGCTATTACTTCTATTATTTATCTTTCTAATTTTAATCCCTAACCAAATATCTTATTATCTTATACTACTATAATATTTATACTTAAATATTTTATAACCTTAATAAAACTAATTACCCAAGCCTTTCTTATATTAATTAGTTTATTGACTTTATTATTATATTCAAAATTATATTTTAATTAACTACTTTTATCTCTTCAATTATCTAAACACCGAAAGATAAGCTAACTCTAAGCTAATAGGCTCATACCCTGTAAATGAAACACTCTTTTCTCTTTCTAATGATATTTCCTGCTTCATCCTTTTTTTTTCTCTCTACCTTACTATTAGGAATCATAATCTCAATCTCCTCTACCTCCTGATTTAATATTTGAGTAGGGTTAGAATTAAACATAATATCCTTTATCCCGCTTATTACAATCAAAATAAACTCCTATTTTTCTGAAAGCGCTTTGAAATATTTTCTTATTCAAGCCCTAGGATCAACTTTATTTATTGTAGCAAGATGTTTATTTTTCTCTTTTAAATCTTTAAGTTCAACTCTCATCTTAATATCTCTTTTTTTAAAATTAGGTAGGGCCCCATTCCACTTCTGATTCCCACAAGTAATAAGAGGATTAACTTGACCTCAAACAATTCTCCTTATAACTGTCCAAAAAATCGCACCTATAATTCTTATTTCTTACCTTCTCAACTCCCCTACCTCATTTCAAATCATCTCCCTCTCAGCTATACTTTCAGCCTTAATTGGAGCTTTAGGGGGATTAAATTCTACATATTTACGAAAAATTATAGCTTTTTCCTCAATTAACCACATATCCTGAATATTAATTAGTCTTACCATTAGAGAAATATTTTGATACGCCTACTTCCTTTTTTATTCTCTCATTTCCATTTCTATTGTAACTTTGTTTAATATATCCCAAGCTTTTACACTTTCAGATTTAATAAAATACAACCAAATTAACTTAATCTTTTCTTTACTTATTCCCTTAAACCTACTCTCCTTAGGAGGGCTCCCTCCTTTTACTGGATTTATCCCTAAATGAATGCTAATTCAATTATTAATTAATAACAAATTATATTTTTCTTTATTTATTTTTCTTTTTTCAGCCCTCATTACTTTATATTTCTACCTTCGAATTACTATCTTTTTTTTTCTCTTATTTAATTCCTTTTCAATTATAAACATAATCCCTTTTTCCTCTTTTTCGAATTTTATCTCACCCCTTTTTTTATTTTTTAATTTATTTATATTTCTTTTCCCTTTTATATTTATTTTTCTCTAAGATTTTAAGTTAATTAAACTAGAAGCCTTCAAAGCTTAAAATAAAACCTTTTTTAAATCTTAAGCCCCAGTGTGTCACACATCTTTAGATTTGCAATCCAATGTAATTTTATACTATAAAGCCTAATAAAGAAGTAATACTTGTTTATGAATTTACAATCCACCGCCTAACTCAGCCACTTTATCTT